ACATGCGGATATAATTAAGTACATGCGGATATAGCTATACATGCGGATATAGCTATACATGCGGATATAGCTATCTAACTATCTACATATTCCACCTTTTATCGCAATTCCGCTTGGGTCAACAAGGGCCGTGCTATATCCAAATTTAGAAATTAGATTCAATCTATTCAATGCAAAATTGAAGCACGACGATTCCTCTATTCTAGATTCCTCTATTCTATAAGGAAGGGATATGTAGATAAGATACCTGACTAGGTATCCGTGTAACAATTTCTGTTCTAGGGTTTACATATACACATAATTGTTATTATAATTGTTATTATAATTGAAATTGAAAAGAAATTGAAAAGGATTGGTTATTGAAAGAATTGATACTAATTAGTATTAGTCGTGTATCCATTTTATTTTCTTTTGTTATTTGTTATTAAGGAAACAAAATGGGAGATCCAAATCCAGGAACCGCTCATGAATTCACAGGCAATAGTTAATGGTTCTAGTTTGCCCTGATGATTCCGTGTCTGGAAATCTTTTTTTTTTTTTTCTCTTTCAATTCAATATTCAATATAAAATATAAAGAGAAGGAAAGTTATTAGGTGCTATATGCTTTGAAAGACTATACAATCAAGAGAACCAATGGATCCTCTCAAAGAGGGATTTCCTTTTGGAAAGGGATAAAGAATCGGGTATTTAAGACCCAATCCAAATCAAATAAAAAAGAAACGGTTTAGTAATCGCCCAAAAACAAAAAAATAAATATAAATAAATAAAAAAGAGTATTTCCATCTCTATCTATTTTGTATCGTTTTGGCGGCATGGCCGAGTGGTAAGGCGGGGGACTGCAAATCCTTTTTCCCCAGTTCAAATCCGGGTGTCGCCTGATCAACAAAAGACTCGGAATCCCGTATTCCGCTAATAGAACTAGCCCCAATATTGGCCGGCAGAAGCATAAGCAAAGGGCTATTGCCAATACTGGATTTTAAGAATACAGGGGTTTCATAAAGGACTTCCATTTTTTTTCTTTTGCTTATGAAAGGCGGCAAAACAAACAATAGGTCTTACTATTCCTACATGTTGCATTAGTAACATTTCCTTAAGACTTCTAAGGATAACTGTATATCTTACTTGTGCTTACTTGTGCTTAATGCTTTCCGATTCCACCAGAAATCATATTAGGAACTTGTTACGAGTGTATTTATTGGATTGGTTCATCAATAGTGTTAGGTCAGAATGCCATTCATTTTGACTCTGCGCCATTGATTCCACTATTATTAGTGATTAATAATGGAATAATTCCTTCATATTCATAGAGATAGAGGACATAATTCACATGGATATAGTAAGTCTCGCTTGGGCTGCTTTAATGGTAGTCTTTACATTTTCCCTTTCACTCGTAGTATGGGGAAGAAGTGGACTCTAGAGATACTACTAATGAAATTGAGTAATCGAATTGTATCAATTGTTTAATAAATCGTTCTGCGAAGCGTTTTAAAATAAAAATATCTCCATTTCAAAAATTCTACTAGAATCCAGTCATATATGAACAAGAACCTTTCGATCAAACAAATATTTCAATAATTTGATTCCGATGTTGTTCGTATTTCGAAACTCATTTATTTTATTTTTATAATTATAATTATAATTTATTTTAATTTTTATAATATAATTATAAGATAAGGAATACACATGATAGGAAATTTTTCCAACCGAATTTTTCCTATTACTAAATATTTTATTTCGATGAATTCGCTTTTCCCAGAATTATGGATATTCCAATGAGTAGGAACCAACCCCTATTTTTTTTTTTATTTGTTTCCCTCTTGGCTGTTCAAAAAGGAAGTTCTTCTGCTATTACGTGGATACGTACTTTCCGCTGGAGGCGACATAGACATAGTGGTAAGAAGTACTAACATAATAAGATCTTGTGTTGGGTGATTCATGCCCACTTACCGTTTTTTTATACTCCTAGGAATCTTATTTATGCTTTTAACCTCATGTCATGGTTCAAGCATGAAAATTTGGTGGGTTTTACTACTCCTTTTAAAAATTTGAAGAAGTGAATATAGAACTCTTTGGATCCTCTGTTAACGGCCCCATTACTTCTTTTATGTAGATACATTACATATGGTATTGTGGATTGGTCTATATCAAGAAGCCCATATCTTTGTGCAATAGAACTTTATACAATAAAATAATCAATAAAATAATGGATAGCGTGGTAGAAAGTTTCATATAGTTCTTTCTACCACGCTATCTATTATACTGCGGATTCCAGTCCGCTCATTTCATTTAAGACTTGGAATTGGAATCCCTTTCATTTCTTCAATCATTGATCATTTCTTCAATCATTGATAAGAGCTAATAAGTAAAGTTTCATTCAAATTAGTCATTTTGACTGACTGTTTTTACGTAGATGATAAGTAAAAAAGCAGTAGGAACTAGAATGAACAACGCAGTAGCAATAAATGCGAGAATATTGACTTCCATAATCTCATTGGTTTTTTTGGTTCGCAATAACTCGGGATCTAATCCCATAGAAAAAGTATTTCTCCCGTAAATTCAATGGGATGGATTGCATCCTGATGATACTGAGTCGGGTCAATATTATGAATAACAATATGTTATCCATTAAATCGATTCGTCGTCGAGAATTGAATAGTATAACATAATAAGATCATTTATCCATATCGAATCCAAAATGGGATTCCTGATCTAATCAAGAATCCATTGAATTTCTCATCTTTTTTCCACTCTTTATTTTCTATAATCTATCATCTTCCTTATAACAATCATCTGATGAGGTATCATCAGACCGGTGTTCCATTGGTCACAGACCTAAACAGTAGACGTTAAATGGAAAAGGAACGAGTTAAGTTCGAAGCGAAGTTTTTTTTTTGTAATGATCTAATCTTCTTGGAAGACAGAGAAACATGAGAAAAATGGGTCTCCCAAAAAGAGCTAATATTCCGACAAATTCACTTTATTGATTTTGTGCTTTCTTCGATGGGACCCTGTTATGTTAAATAAAGTATAAATATGTTAAATAAAGTATAAAATAAAGTATCAAATAAAATATAAATATATAGATAGATTGTTTTTAATTACTAATTGAGGTTATACAAAATCGTAGCTAGAAAAGGGGTTAGGTTTAATCTGAAAAGTACTCTGTCGCTGTCGGAGTCACTATCTTAAGTTAATTGTGTATCGTAGAATAAACGAATACGATTTGTATATGTACTCCTCGGAAACAGGTACTCTATTCTATTTCCATTTCATTAATCAGGAGCAATCGAAAAGCCAAACCTGTGGGTCTCTCTTAGAATCCTAAGTATGGTGATACCTCTGAATACATATGTTTCTCCCCCATAAATCGATCCTAGTTGAAGTAATTGAAATTCCCGCCTTTGTCCTATGAAAAATTCGAAATAAAAGAAATTAAGGATCCCGCGCTCGATGGTAATTTGATCCTGCTCCTTGTTCCCCCTCCTCACATAAAATAGAGGGAGGAATTGATGGATTCATCGGATCCGAGGTCGGGACTGACGGGGCTCGAACCCGCAGCTTCCGCCTTGACAGGGCGGTGCTCTGACCGATTGAACTACAATCCCAGGGTGAGGTGTCCAGCATACATATTCTTATGATTTTATTCGAATTGTTTATATTTAAATTGAAAATGAAAATCGTCGTGTTGTAACAGAAACATGAGTTATATACTATACTGATATACTGAATTATGGATATGGATTCTAGTGAGATTGACACGGATTACTAGTAATCCTGTGGTTATTGCCAATCTATTGATAATTGATAATAAATTATTCAATGGAAAAAAGGACTTTTTTTTTCTTTAACCCTTTCCTTTATACTTGATACTTGCAACGAATTTTGCATTTGGAATCTAGATCGTTAGAAAGATCAGAACGTGTGAGGAATAAATATAAATAAAGGGGATATTGCAGAAAAATCGACCCTTTATTCTGATTTCTTATACTTATATATTATATCATATCGGGCATTTCTGGAGGACAAATTTGGTTATATCATCCTCATGAATCGGCGAATTTGTGGGCCGAGCTGGATTTGAACCAGCGTAGACATATCGCCAACGAATTTACAGTCCGTCCCCATTAACCGCTCGGGCATCGACCCAGGAAGAATAAATTCTAGGCTTATTGATAATCCATGATCAACTTTCTTTCGTATCGTAGTACCCTACCCCCAGGGGAAGTCGAATCCCCGCTGCCTCCTTGAAAGAGAGATGTCCTGAACCACTAGACGATGGGGGCATACTTGCCCGACCGTCCTCATACTATGCTCATAGTATGGGCAGTTTTTTGGAATTGTCAATATAATGTACTAGATTCTAAAAAGCTTTCCTGCTTCCAGGATCCCATAGAATTTTTGGATTTTTCATTCATGAACCATGATATGACATGATATGATATATATAACGTATAACGAAGTGAAGTATAGGGTCCCTTCAGGGAGTGATTTGTCCGACAGACAAAAAAAGGTCAAAGGTCAACCCTCATTTATTTCTTCAATTTGAACCCATTGATTCACTCATCATTAAGATAAGATGGGATATGCCTATCTCTATCTCACACTAACATTAATCCAGGAAATTAAGAAACAATAGACATTTTTTTTTTTTTTGATTGATTCAAAAGGGATGATGTGGAACTCATAAATCTGGGAAGGGATTCAATGAAATATCTTGGATCTATGTCAGATTAGTACATGTATCAATCAAGTGAATCTCGTCTTGATGGGTCAATAAAAGCAAAGCAAAAGCAATAGGGATCGGCCCTGAATTGAAAGAATTCATTGGATTGCCATTGCTATATTGCTATATTTGCTATATTGCTATATTATATTTATTATATTTATATTTATATTATTTAATATTAATATTTATATTATTTAATATTAATATTATTTATATTTATATTTATATATATATATCAAAATTTATATTTATATATTTATATATATATATCAAA